CTGCCCGGCAATTCATCCGGTGACTTCGCGGTCGCCAAAGAAGCCCCAAGAAGCATCAAACATTTCCGATGAAATCCATGGAGCAATTCTTAGATAGCAAGCACTAGCTCCCGGTGCGACTTCATAAAAAGCAATCAAAGAGAAGATCGAAGAGAATGAAACGCACGTAGTAGTCACTATAGCGGTTCCTTCTGATCCTAGAAAACGTCCGAAAAAACCTGCTACGGAACTACCAAGCAAGGGCAAAAAGACGATAAGTAAATACATAATTTCGAGTGTGATCAAACAACCAAAAATCAGACAATGACAGAGCGGCGAGTAAGGGACCATGAAGACAGCCCGCCACTGGAACTTGCTTTGCTCTTGCTCCGCTCATTCTCACCCACCTGTTTTCTTCCCGCTAGAGTGAAAGAGTTTTTTCACTTCCTTCACCCTAGTTTAATTAATTAAAGAAAAAAAAGAAAAAGATAAAAAAAAAGAAAAAGACTAGCAATAGGGTTAGTTTACCTCTTCCTACCCCATTCTGACTTCTTCGATGACTTCTTCTTCTGTGCGGTCTGCCCCCGTCTTCTTAAGGAGGTCTTTCTCACAGGACGGGGAGATATTTTCCTTATTAGAATTCGCTGCCTATATGAACTGACTGAACCAGGATTCATTCTTCCTTGGCTGCCGACGTACCCTTTCGGGATCAAGCCAAACGTCGTTCTCTTTCAAAACAATGTTTGAATGCCTATATCCAGTAACGACATTGAATCATTCAAACTCAACGCGATAAGAACAATTCATAGTTGCGAATTGCCCTGTAGACCCTTCGGTAAGGAATGCTTTGATGAGTGCCACTTTCGGCAATTTCTCGTATATAACGAGCTAAAGTGGGTTGTTTAAGGGGTGTTCCTTGTGGATAAAAAAGAACATTTCTTAAGTTGTTCAATTCCGGCTCAGGATTTATTCCGTCATTACGAAGGCAGGCTTCTATCTCTTTTTCAATAATTGCCTGCTGATTTACAATTTCCAGCTTTTCCTCCATGGTCATATGTATCTCATTAAGTAGGATGCGAGAGGATCTTGTGAGTCGATCTAATAGTTGAGTCTTTCTAAGTTCATCGTCAAGTAGGGGTTCCAATACAGGAATGTCCGGAACAACGGGATCAGGGGCTGGGGCTGCAGCTTGTTCGCCTTCAGATGGACCCGGCTGGTCAATCCACCCGGGGGAAGGGGCTTCCGCCCAAAATTCCCCACTTGTAGGCAGAGAACCACTAGGCGAGGGCGCCCCATCAGGCATCATACTATTGAAAACAGAGAAACTCAAACAGAACCTGAGGGCTCCACTTAAAGGGCCTGGAACGGATTTAATAACATAAAAAAGGAGGGCCTTCCTAAATAAATAGACGCCGGGATTGATCCCCAAAATAAACCCAATAATCCCAATAAAAAGAAGTAAGGCAAAAATTAGTAAAGAAATTTGTTCAATAGAATAGTAAGAATTATGAAATAAAAACATTTCCTGTTGAAAGAATTTCTTAATTCTTTTTGTAGTATAAGATCGTCGAATTGAGGAAATAGCAGTAGCAGAACGGTTCAAATTCTGCGAACTTGCAGAAAGACAACTCTTAGAACTAGTAGTGCCATAAGGCGATTGACGCCAAGTACAAGTAGTAGTAGTATAGTAATGACCATAATGAATCTGAGAATGCGAACTATCAGAAATAAAACTAGCAGAAAAGCGAGAACCAAGATACGAACGAATAAATGTCATGTCATAAACAACCTGAAATTTCACGGAACAAGAGAGACATAGAGGAAAAGGACTTGAATACAAGTGCCTTTTCTGGGTAAATGGAATACCCTGAGTAAGGAAACGGAAATTGTGTTTCATGGTATATTATTTATTTCTTACGAGCTTTTTTGACTATCGAACATCAGATCTAGGAGAAAGGCGCAGGAGCTAAGATCAGAAGCCTTCCGTCCATTCCTATCCATTAGCTTTTTGATCTTTCTCCTTACTTGCGCATCTCCTCTGCTTGTTAGATCTTCTTTCTCTTACGAGATTTTTGACTACTTATTCTACCTTTACGTACCTTAACCTGGATCGGAGGAAACTTTTCGTTGACGATCTTAAATGTATGTCGTAAGAGATAGATATTTCTACTTCGTAAGATTCTACTTTTTTTCTCAATTTCATTTCATATAACACTTGCGACTCGAACAAGAAAGAAGAAGGAAGGTTGGGTCGTATAGAGGCAGCTTAATTTAATAGACTAGAGCTATCTAGTATAGAAGCATAAGATACCTTTAATTCTCTATTCTCTATTCTATCGCTCGGCTAGGCTAACCTTACACAAAGACTCTTTTCTTCTGAGCTGTTGAAGGCTTAAGCTTGGCTTACGTTAGCGAGAAGGAGTTTTCTTTTCTTTATTGGCTATACCTTCCGGACTCGTTTTCTTCGATACCCTTTCAAAACTAGCTATTCTGCTTCTTCGTTTCTCCAATTGGTAGCCTT